GTCCAACAAAAACAAACAATTACACAATTACAATTAAATTAATATTTTTTAATATTTAAATATTCAACTTGAATAGAAAATCTAATTGAATAGAAAATCTAATTTAATAATTTTAATGGTAAGGTAATTTAATTAAATGGATTAAATAGAATAAGAATAGAATTTAATAGTAATAGAATTTTCTAATTTTTAATTAGAATTTCTAATCGGAAAATACTAATAATAAATAAACAGAGAGCTCTTGTTCTTATTCGAAACGCCTCGTGATCTTTAACCAATTCTGCGCTTCAATATAATTACCAGGAGTAAGCGCTATAGCCTGTTTCCAATACTCAGCGGCTTGATCGAACCAAGCCTCCGCTATTTCAGAATCCCCCTGTCGAATGGCCTGTTCTCCCCGGTCGGAATAGGCGGGTCAATTCCTTCCCTTAGAACCGTACTTGAGAGTTTCCTACCTCATACGGCTCGGCAGTCAATTCTTTTGGTGTCCCATTTTTTTCCCCTACCATATATCCAATTGAATGAGATTTCTCATAGATCTATCGATTTGTCTCGGGTTAACCAAAAGAGGTTAATTACATAAGTTTCAAACTTTAATTTGGATTAAATTAATAATAAGTTTTATCTTTTCTCCCACCTTCAGAAAAAGAAACAGAAAAATAAAGTATAGGCGTTTCGGGACTATCTTTTTCTGAAAGGTAACTATCTCGGTTTCATATCATATAGAAATTTATATAGAATCCTTGAAAAAGACTTCTTCCTCATAAAAAAGACTTACTGTCTTTGGGATCTGATGCTACACCGCTGCTCAATAACTTAGGGGATCGGCTCTATTACATAAGTTGATTCCTAATTTTTATCTCATATCATGACATAAATAAGCAGTTCTTATTTATTGTATCGGCCCAAAACCTCGCTAATTGATCCTTACGGTGCTTCCTCTATCAATTAGATCCTTTATCCATAGAATAAAGTATCTAGGCATATATATTTCTTCATATTTCGACTTCTATGAAGTTTCTTTTTTTGTTACAGCTGATAAAAATCGTTTTTTGGACGATGCAATATGTAGAAAGCCTATTTTTTTTTTTTCTAGTATTTTATTTACTAGTTACTAGCGTATTTATTTACTAGCGTATTTGCTTTTTCTTTCCTTTTTTTATTTCTATAGTGGAGATAGTCGCACGTAATGACAGATCACAGCCATATTATTAAAAGCTTGTGGTAAGAACGGGTTTCGTTCTAGTGCTCGAAAATAATATTCTAAAGCTTTTGTATGTTCTCCGTTACTTGTGTGGATAAGGCCTATGTTATAGAGTATATAACTTCGATCATAGGGATCAATTTCTAGTCGCATAGCTTCATAATAATTCTGTAAGGCTTCCGCATAATTTCCTTCGGATTGAGCCGACATCCGTTACGGTCGTCATTCGATTCAAAGAATTCTCCGTTCCAAAACCGTACGTGAGATTTTCACCTCATACGGCTCCTCCTTTATGTGCATAATGAGAATAATCCATGGAATTAAAAAAAAGGTCGAAATCTTGTCATTATGGACTGAGCGGGGCTAATGTTTTTACAAGAAATCTCTAGCCAACCCTCTTGCAAAAGATCTTTTCTTAACATCAAGCGTGTTCGTACTAGATAAAAAAGTAAACTCCAACAATTTCTTTGTTCTCAACGCTCCTTAATTTCCAGGAATTAGTCACTTCAACAATCTTCGATGGTTATATGGGTATCCAAAGTACGAACAAGATGGATGTTTGTTGTCCCAACCATTTCTCTTAGTTCCGATCCCGATAAGGAAAGGGAATCCTTTCTAACAAAGTTTTCGTGTTGTTGATTCCTAGGTGTAGTGCTTCTTCCTCTATGCCGCCTATTGGTACTAGTGTAGTAGGGTTGACCCACAATACAGACCCATAGGTGTAACCTTTCGCTCAATACTCGAATCAACAATTGAAGCATCTGAGGTTGCATTAATCGGGGATACACGACAGAAGGAATTGCTTTATTTATAAACTTCACCTTCAACAAGCGTAGATTTCTTTTTTTTTTCAATAGTCTTTTTTTTCTATTCTGAATCATGTGTCTTTTTCCTAAGACTGAGAGCGGTAAAGTAAATAAAGTAAAGTAAAAAAAAATATATAAATAGAAATATTAAATATATATAATAATAATCAAATCGCACCATCTCTGTAATAAGTAAATGCCTCTTTTTCTCCTGAAGTTGTCGGAATTATTCGTAATAAGATATTGGCTACGATCGAAAAGGTCTTATCAATAAAATTTCCATTTATCCGCGATCTAGGCATAGGTAGCAATCCATTCTATAACTCTTTTCATTACCCCTTCGTGAGAAAAAAAAAAGGATCTCACAAACAGAGGAAGTGTACAGTACGAAATAACATAAAAGCAGACCCATTCCATTAAAAAAAGCTATAGCCCCTCTACTTTACTTCAATTTTTTTTTGCAGGAATCAAGAAAAAAAAAGAAATATTT